TACTGTTATTACGCCTATTGAAGAAATGATATTCATTATGGAAGGTATAACTATGAAAAGAGGAAGAAGCCGAGCTACAAGGAAAATTCCCGCTGCTACCATAGTAGCAGCATGTATAAGAGCAGAAATGGGAGTGGGTCCTTCCATAGCATCAGGTAACCATATGTGAAGGGGGAATTGTGCGGATTTAGCAACTGCACCAACGAATAAAAAAGAAGCACACAGAGTAGCAAATAAGGAATTTACTCCATTATGATGAACCAAGTTATTAACTATTTCGAACAAATCCCGAAATTCTAAACTACCAGTTATCCAATAAAGTCCTAAAATTCCTAATAATAAACCAAAATCCCCTATACGATTGGTTACAAAAGCTTTTTGGCAAGCACTTGCCGCACTCGGTCGTGTGAACCAAAAACCTATTAATAAATAGGAACACATTCCTACAAGTTCCCAAAAAATATAAATTTGTATCAAATTGGAACTAGTAACTAATCCTAACATAGAACTATTGAAAAAACTCATATAGGCAAAAAATCTCAAATATCCTTGATCGTGAGACATATAATTGTCACTATAAATAAGAACCATAATTCCAACAGTAGTAATTAATATTGACATAATAGAAGTAAGTGGATCGATCAAGTGTCCGAACTCTAAAGAAAAATCATTATTGACGGTCCAAGACCATAGATATTGATAGATAAAATTTCCATTTATTTGCTGAATAGATAGATTGGCCGAAAATGCCATAGCTATACTTAGCATCAAAACACTCGGAAAAGCCCACATACGACGAATATTTTTTGTTGCTGTCGGAATAAGCAGAAGTCCAAATCCTATTAACATAGTAACTGGAAATGGAAGAAAGGGTATTATCCATGCATATTTATATGTATGTTCCATAAAAAAAAACAAATTTTCATTTTTTTCTTATAATTTAATTGTTTCCGATTCATCAATTCTTATCGCTTTCGAAAGGAACAATAAAAAAATCAACTATTTTTATTTTTCATTATTCTTACTTTTCTCAGATATTGGAAATATTCAAAAGTTCCAATTCAAATGATATGACCAAATAGCTAGATAAGAGTAATTACTTAGTTATTAACTTTAACTAAAGAATTAACTAAAGAAAGATAGTTAATAAAATAAAAAAAAATGGGAAATATGAGATTTTGAATCATTCTACGACTATACTACCATCCTATTCTGGCAATATGTAATCATATCATATACTATAGTATAGTAAGTAAAAACAATCATACCAAAACAGTAGAATATAAATCATAGCATGCCTCAATAAATAGACTAAAAAAAAAAGACCTAGTTATTCTAGTGATTTTATTTGTAGTAATTACCTAACTCATTGCGGAACTAATTGATTGGATTCCAATCCAATAAGAAAGTATCAGAAATATTCTAATACTCTTTATTTCGTATAGAACTGAAAAATAAAAAAAAATAACTAAAAATTGAGGTTCTCCTTCTTAGGTAATAGAATGTCTTGTTTAACATATTAACCACTAATTGTAGTTTAAGTTTGAATTTAAATTATAGACACGGCAATATGAGCTTATTCAATTCCAAACTAATAGTCATAAAAATTCCTTTTCGAATTTCCCCCCCTTTCTTCTATTTTTTTGCCTAGTGTGTTAATATGTGACATTGTTATATATGTGACATGCATGTCATACATATATTTATATATAAATAGATAAATAATATATTTGTATTGTATGTTCTGAAAAAACTATTATCGACGAAATTAAGTTAAGTATAGAAAATGACTAAAAAGAACGATCTATTTTGAGCAATACATGTCTTTCACATACAACAATAAAAATTAGTAACTCTTTTTTTTTGAATGGCAGTTCCAAAAAAACGTACTTCTATATCAAAAAAACGTATTCGTAGAAATATTTGGAAGAAAAAAGGATATTTAGCTGCAATAAAAGCTTTTTCTTTAGCAAAGTCAGTTTCTACTGGAGATTCAAAAAGTTTTTTTGTGCGACAAACAAATAAGAAAATCTTGGAATAATCGGAATTTCCATGGCTAGAAGAATTTCCCATTTTGGAATATGAATAATTCCCTTTAACTAAATGTATTGATGTATTGAACTCAATACAATATTAGTTAGAACTAGCTGCTATGATATGTAGAATAAGAATTTCTCTATCTGTCGGTTCTAAGTATCATTATTTTTTTTTCATTCTAGTTTTTATTAGAATCTATTTATTAATTCGTGAGATGTTTTTTTCCTATTCATTTTCTTTTCACAATGGAAAAATCTTTGTTCATTCTATTTTTCCGTTGTGAAAAGAAAATTGTGATGGATGCGGAAACTCTTTTGTTTTATTATATGCTTCACTCAAGACCAAGTTGGTTTCATAAATAAAATATTATCATAATTTTATTTAGAAATTATGTACACAACAAACAACAAAAAGTATTATATTCATTTTATATTATATATTTTAATTAATTAATTAATACTTAATGATACTAAGAAAAGTATCCAAATTGTTAGAAAAATTACTTAAATTTAGTAATTGAATTGTGATACATATGAAATCCTATTTATTTTTTTTTTTTTTTGTTCGTTTAGAAAAAAAATCTCTTTGACAATTTGTTTTTCATTTATCTGATTTCGTGGATTCAATTCAAAATAAATAAAAAATATAAAAAGAGGACAATTCACAATTCTTAGTTTCTGTTTCGACTGAAAACCAAATTTGTATTTCAAGTTACAAGTGTTCCGGGAGAACTTAATATACAGATAGTACGTAAAAGTGGATTCTTAAAACTGAACCTACGATGATACTAACCTAAGTAAAAATTATTGAAAATTCAAAGATGAATTTTAAAGAGCTCTTATTTATCAGTTCTAATATTTCCTAAACTATATTGAATCCTTGAATCTAGATCTAGACGATTCAACATGAATTGACTATTATTATTTCAAGTAAGCCGCTATGGTGAAATCGGTAGACACGCTGCTCTTAGGAAGCAGTGCTAGAGCATCTCGGTTCGAGTCCGAGTGGCGGCATACTGTAAAAAAGATACAATGGATCCTATAATGTATTTAATTCCCGATTTCCATTCTGTAATGGGACCTTTTTTATGTATGATATTTGTGACTTTAGAACATATATTAACTCATCTCTCTTTTTCGATCATTTCAATTGTGATTACGATTCATTTGATGACCCTATTAGTACACGAAATCATAGGGTTGCGTGATTCGTCGGAAAAAGGAATGATAGTTACTTTTTTTTCTATAACAGGATTATTAGTTACTCGTTGGATTTCTTCGAGACATTTTCCATTAAGTAATTTATACGAGTCTTTAATCTTCCTTTCGTGGAGTTTTTCCATTATTCATCTAATTTCCAAGATATGGAATCATAAAAATGATTTAAGCGCAATAACCGCCCCAAGTGCCATTTTTACCCAAGGTTTCGCCACATCGGGTCTTTCAAGTGAAATGCATCAATCGTCAAGATTAGTACCTGCTCTACAATCTCAGTGGTTAATGATGCACGTAAGTATGATGTTATTGAGCTATGCAGCTCTTTTATGTGGGTCGTTATTATCAGTCGCTTTTCTAGTCATTACATTTCGTAAAAACATCGATATTTTTTGTCAAAGAAAAATTTTCTTAATTAAGATTAAGTCATTTTTCTTTGACAAAATCGAATACTTGAACAAAAAAAAAAATGTTTTTAAACACACTTCTTTTGTTCCATTTCAAAATTATTACAAATATCAATTAACTCAGCGTTTGGATTATTGGAGTTATCGTGTCATTAGTTTAGGGTTTACCTTTTTAACCATAGGTATTCTTTCTGGAGCAGTATGGGCTAACGAGGCATGGGGATCTTATTGGAATTGGGACCCCAAAGAAACTTGGGCATTTATTACTTGGACCATATTCGCGATTTATTCACATACTAGAACAAATCAAAGTTTGCAAGGTACGAATTCGTCACTTGTAGCGTCTATAGGATTTCTTATAATTTGGATATGCTATTTTGGGATCAATCTATTAGGAATAGGTCTACATAGTTATGGTTCATTCACATTAACATCTAATTGAATAAATTCCATGAGGAATACATAAGACCGTCGTACCATACGTAACGGAAAGTTTGTGCAGGTTTTTGAGAACCATTTGAATGATTCCTTGATTCAAATGGTTCTCAAAAACTCGGAATATATCTTATTATAATTCTAATTCACTTTATTTTTTGTGTTGTACAGCTCAAAAGTCTTCAAATTCCAAATTCTAAGACTTTGTTTTCTATCTGATTAATGAAAACTATCTATGAAAATAATTAGATAGGATAGCTTGTACCTTGTCAACTGATAGCGAAAGAACAAAATCAGGATAAATACCAATCCCTATTACGGGTAAAAAGATACAGATTGAAACAAATAGTTCTCGTGGTCCAGAATCCACAAAATTGGAGTTTGGAACATTGAATAGTTTGTATCCATAAAACATCTGACGTAACATAGATAATAAATAAATAGGAGTTAATATCATTCCAATTGCCATTACAAAGGTAATTAGTATTTTGGGCATTAAAAGATATTTTGGACTGGTAATTATTCCCAAAAATACTACTAATTCTGCAACAAAACCACTCATTCCTGGCAATGCAAGAGAAGCCATCGAGAAACTACTAAACATGGTAAATATTTTTGGCATTGGGATCGATATCCCCCCCATTTCGTCGAGATAAACAAGACGTATTCTATCACAACTCGTTCCTACCAAGAAAAAAAGTGCAGCACCAATAAATCCGTGAGAGAGTATTTGTAAAACGGCTCCGTTGAGTCCCATGTCGGTTATAGAACCAATTCCTATAATTATGAAACCCATGTGAGATACAGAAGAATAGGCTATTCTCTTTTTTAAATTGCGTTGACCAAGAGAGGTTGAAGCTGCATAGATTATTTGTATTGTCCCTATTATCACCAACCAGGGAGAAAATATAGAGTGGGCGTGCGGTAATAATTCCATATTGATCCGAATCAATCCATATGCCCCCATTTTTAATAAGATTCCAGCTAGAAGCATACATGTACTGTAATGTGCTTCCCCATGGGTATCTGGTAGCCATGTATGTAGGGGTATAATCGGCGATTTGACAGCATAAGCAATAAGGAAGCCCAAATAGAATATTATTTCTAATGTCACAGGATATGACTGATTAGCTAATCTTTCAAAATCCAATATCGGTTCATTGGAACCATATAAACCCATACCTAGAACTCCTATTAAGAGAAAAATGGAACCCCCCGCAGTGTACAAAATAAACTTTGTGGCTGAGTACAAACGTTTCTTTCCTCCCCACATGGATAAAAGTAAGTAAACAGGAATTAATTCTAACTCCCACATGAGAAAAAAAAGTAAAAGGTCTCGAGAAGAAAATAATCCTATTTGGCCACTGTACATTGCTAACATCAGGAAATAGAACAATCGCGAATTTCGAGTAACAGGCCAAGCTGCTAAAGTGGCTAAAGTAGTGATAAATCCTGTCAGTAAAATAGGTCCTATGGAAAGTCCATCGATTCCCAGTCTCCAGTGAAAATCAAAAACATTTATCCATTTTAAATCCTCCTCCAATTGAATTAATGGATCATCCAATTGGAAATGATAACAGAACACATAGGTTGTTAGAAGGAGTTCTAATAAGCATATACATATAGTATACCACCTAATTACCTTATTCCCCCTATGAGGAAGAAAGAAAATGGAAGAACCCGCGAATATCGGCAAAACTACAAGTAGTGTTAACCAAGGGAAATAACTCGTGATAAAGACAAGATGCATTTTGACCAAAAAACCCGTGCTCGGAATAATATATTTTCTCGAGTACGGGTTTTTGTCGGTAAAAAGGAATCAAATGATTCAAGTGGAATTTTTTATAACGTATCAATAAGATAGACCCATGCTGCGAGTTGTTTCATGCCATAAATAAACACGGACACTCAAAAAATCTGTTGGACAAGCGGATTCACATCTCTTACAACCTACACAGTCCTCGGTTCTTGGCGCGGAAGCAATTTGCTTAGCTTTACATCCGTCCCAAGGTATCATTTCCAATACATCTGTGGGGCAGGCTCGTACACATTGAGTACACCCTATACATGTATCATAAATTTTTACTGAATGTGACATTGGGTCTATAAATTCCAGTTTTGAACATAAAAAATTTTCGATCTGGTAAAGTAAAATCAGGAGGAAATGAATTATATATTTATATTGTATTGTAGACACCAGACGAATCAATGGTTTATCAAAAAATCTAATGTTAAAAATCAATATATTTCTAAATCTGTTCATGAGAAAGGACCAAGATACTTTGATTTCCGTTTCAACAACCATGATTATACAAGTCACACATATGACTTCACATTGACATTGGCCAACAGATCATCAATATTTCAATAGTAATATAAAAATATATTACTATACATATTACTATAAAAAAAAGAATAAAAAATGAAATAATTTATATCTATATTTTATTTATATTATTTTATTATATTATTTATGTCTTTATTTATATTTATATGATAGTTATGACTAATTATTCAACAAATTTGATTGATTGATACGAGTTGATTTTCTGTTACGATAAATCGACGAAACAATAGCTAGCCCAATAGCTGCTTCCGCAGCCGCAATGGCTATAACAAAGATTGAGAAAATGTCTCCTTTTAATTGGCGACTATCAAATATATTCGAAAATGTTACGAGATTTATATTAACCGAATTTAGTATAAGCTCAAGACACATAAGTGCTCTAACCATGTTTCGACTTGTGATCAATCCATAAATACCGATAGAAAATAAGTAGACGCTCAAAAAAAGTATATGTTCAAACATCATTGGCTAACTCCTCATGAATCTCGATTCATTTCAATATGAACAACAATTCAACCGATTTGATTGACCAGAATCGAGTAATTACAGAAAAAAGAGGGTATCAGCAGTAGATTAAATGAAAAACTTTCCCTTTTTCATTGGATTTTGAATTTATAATAATTGTATTAATTCTAAGTATTTCTTATTGACGAGCCATAGTAATTGCACCTATCAAAGAAACTAAAAGAATTATAGAAATGAGTTCAAACGGAAGATAAAAATCTGTTGATAAATGAATTCCAATTTGTTGAACGTTACTAATAAGGTCCTGTTCTATAATCTGATTTGATCTTGTAGTCCAAATAATTCCATACCATGACGTATCTAAGATAGTAGTAATTAGTGAAAAAAGAATACTTATACAAACCAGTGAAGTGACTCCATCTCCAACAGTCCAAAAATAGGAATCGTTCGAATATTCTGAACCATTCATGAACATAACAGCAAATATGATTAAGACATTTATGGCTCCTACATAAATAAGGAGCTGTGCGGCAGCTACAAAATAGGAGTTTGATAGAATATAGAATAAGGATATACAAACAAGAACCAATCCCAACGAAAAGGCAGAATAAATTGGATTGGTAAATAATACTACTCCCAGACCTCCTAATATAAGAACTGATCCCAGAAATACTACAAGTATATCGTGTATTGGTCCAGGTAAATCCATTATGTATAACAGATAAATAAGTCGAAATATTTCATGACCTTACTAAATAGTCCAGGAAAGAAAAGGGTGTTACCTTTATTTTTTTTTATTGTATATGATGGGTTCCCAATTGAATTCAATCTTAATATGGATTAATGTAGATATAGATAAAGTTATTAAAGTTATTGGCCAATCCTACTTTCCTTTTTATCTATTTTCTATTTGAAAATCATCACTAAACCATATTCTCAGTTTAAAACAAAGAGTGATTCTCAACAATCAATAGTTATTATTTGTAATTTCTGACCAACCCCCCAAAAGGTGCTTGGATCCTTTATATCAAAAGGAAATCTTAGTAATCAGTAACCGTTCTTGAATCAAGGGGGTTATCCTTGTCTATTTTGATTTGAGTCGAATTTATAACTGTTTGAATTGTGTAATCTCCAATTACTGGCATTGGTAACCGACCCAAAGCAATTTGATTATAATTCAATTCGTGACGATCATAAGTGGAAAGTTCATATTCTTCAGTCATTGATAAACAGTTTGTTGGACAATACTCGACACAGTTACCACAAAATATACAGACCCCAAAATCGATACTATAATTAAGCAATTGTTTCTTTTTAATATTTTTTTCAAATTTCCAATCAACAACGGGTAGATCTATGGGACATACACGAACACATACTTCACAAGCAATACATTTATCAAATTCAAAGTGGATTCGACCACGGAAACGCTCCGATGTGATCGATTTTTCATAAGGATATTGAATAGTTACAGGTAAACGATTTGTATGGGATAAGGTAATTATGAAACTTTGACCAATGTACCTTGCTGCTCGTATTGTTTGTTGACCATAATTTATGAACCCGGTCACCATAGGGAACATATTGTGGATCTCCGTGAATAAATTGATGTTTCTTTCTCTTGTTTGAGATCGATTATGAATCTAGAATATCGTTATCTTATTCTATTATTTATAGTATTTATAGTGAAACAAGTTGGGAAGAAGTTGTCAATAATAGATTACCCAGGGAAATAGGTAAAAGAAATTTCCATCCAAGATTTAATAACTGGTCCATTCTCATTCTAGGTAAAGTCCATCTTGCTGCGATAGGAATGAACAGAAACAAATAAGCTTTAGCTAATGTAATAAATATCCCAATTGTCGTTCCAAAGACTCCATCCATTTGATTTATTCCGAAAAGTTCAGGAATAGATATATACGGAATAGAGAAATTCCACCCACCTAAGTAAAGAACTGTTATAAATAATGAAGAAACTAATAAATTTAGGTAAGAAGCAAGGTAAAATAAAGCGTATTTGATACCTGAATATTCCGTTTGATAACCTGCTACTAATTCTTCCTCTGCTTCTGGTAAATCGAAGGGTAATCTTTCACATTCTGCTAGAGAAGAAATTTGAAAAACAACAAACCCGATAGGCTGACGCCACAGATTCCACCCCCAAAATCCATATTTTGACTGCGCCTCAACTATATCAACTGTACTTAAACTGTTAGATAATCATAGTCGATAATAACATCACTGCTCGCATCGCTATTTCAAAACCGTACATGAGACTTCGGCTTCATACGGCTCCTCTATGGCCACAAATAAATGTAAGAACTTGCTCGATATTATCTCCGTCCTTATTTAGATGGTAAATATACATCGGGAAGCCAAAAATTAGACCAATGAAATTCCGTCTGCTCAAATAGAAAAGGTGCTTCCGAATTGATCTTATCCATTACAATTTTAATTTCTCTTTGTTTGGTAATAACTTAATCTTTTAATAAAATACTCGTTATATCAATAAATATATTCTATCAATAACTATAAAGAAAGAATTGGGTATTAATTCAAAATTCATGATAAGAATTCTATATGTTATGTATAGATATGGATGAGGAAAATAATAAATAAAGATCCTTTGTATTATTATTTATTCATTTTTCTCATTCTATTTTTGAATTCTATTTCTTTTGTTCCTGTTCTTCTTTCTCAGAGGGAGGGTACTCTGAAAAAAAAAATAAAGGATTAATTCGTTTTTGATAGTCATTTCTTTAATCAGTGAATAGGAGCATACTCTAGATCGGAATCGTGGGGAAGTACTGCTTGGTCATTTCTACCAACTTAAAGTCCCCATTATGATTCGTTTTATCCAAAGTTTTATATAACAATACCGTTTTTTGATACCTTATATTATCTCTATTACTAATCCTTTGTGTACCTTGGTGTTCCTAACTGTTCACTGATTTTTGATTGATCCCCCGTATGGTAATACATATAAAAAAGTAGTAGAACCCCCATACGTTGATCTTTTGTACCCGCTTCAAGATATGAGAATTAGTCAAAGAATCTTAATCTTGGGGTAAACAGTTTATATACTGCTTATGTTTATATTCTTGTACATAGGGAATGAGATTTTCTCTTCTTACTGCAAATTTCTAAGCAGTTTGATTTTACTCATATAACTATCTAGTTTAACTCATCAACCCCAATGATGAATAAAAAATGAAAATATCCATTCAATATATTCAACCTCTTTACTTTATTTCTAGAGAGAAGGGAAAATAATCATGTTCCAACGAATCACACGTAGAGATATTGATAATACACATAGAGTTAATGGTATTTCATAACTAATAGATTGAGCAGCAGCCCGTAGACCACCTAAAAAGGAATATTTATTGTTCGATCCATATCCTGACATAAGAAGTCCAATAGGAGCAATACTTGAAATGGAGATCCATAAAAAAACACCTATACTGAGATCGGCTAAAATAAGGCGATATCCAAAAGGAATTACTAAATAACTTAGTAGAACTGATATGACCGCTATAGACGGTCCCACGCTAAACAAACGAATATCTCCTCTAGATGGAAGTAGGTCCTCTTTAAAAAGTAATTTGGTCCCATCTGCTAGAGCTTGAAGAATCCCCAACGGACCGGCATATTCAGGCCCAATACGTTGTTGTATTGCTGCGGATATTTCTCTTTCTAACCACACAATTACTAGGACCCCTATTGTGATTCCTAATAGAAGGGTGAAAATGGGAACAAAGATCCATATGAGTCCATAAACTTCTTTTAAGGATTCCAATCTAGAAAAAGAATTGATAGCTTGTACTTCTACTTCTGTCGTATCAATTATCATTTCAACGATCAACTTCTCCCATAATGATATCTATACTACCTAGTATCGTCATGATATCGGCCAATTTCATTCTTTTAACTAATTGAGGGAGAATTTGCAAATTGATAAAACCAGGTGGCCGAATTTTCCATCTCCAGGGGAAAACACTACTATCTCCTATCAAATAAATTCCTAATTCTCCTTTTGGGGCTTCTACTCTTACATAAAGTTCTTGTTTCGACAATTCAAAATTGGGTGAAAGTTTTTTAGTAATAAATCTATATTCAAAATTAGTCCATTCGGAATTTTTTGCTCTATCAAAGCGCCGGACTTCTAAATTTTCATAGGGTCCCCCAGGAATTCCTTCTAGAGCCTGTTGAATAATTTTTATAGATTCCTTCATTTCACCGATTCGGACTAAATAACGAGCTAGTGAATCTCCTTCTTTTTGCCATTGGACTTCCCAATCGAATTTATTGTAACACTCATAACTATCAACTTTACGAAGATCCCATTGTATTCCAGAAGCACGTAACATCGGCCCTGATAAACCCCAATTTATTGCTTCTTCTCCACCAATAATGCCCACTCCTTCAACTCGTTCCAAAAAAATGGGATTCCGTGTAATAAGTTTTTGATATTCAGCAATTCCTGTTAAAGAGTAATCACAGAAATCCAAACATTTATCTATCCAGCCATAAGGCAGATCAGCAGCAACCCCTCCAATACGGAAATAATTATGCATCATTCGCATACCCGTAGCAGCTTCGAATAGATCATATAACAATTCCCTTTCTCTGAAAATATAGAAAAAGGGAGTCTGTGCGCCGATATCCGCCATAAAGGGCCCAAGCCATAATAAATGAGAAGCTATACGACTCAATTCCAGCATAATGACTCTAATGTAACTGGCTCTTTTAGGTACTTGAACACTTTCCAATCGTTCTGGTGCATTTACTGTTATTGCTTCTGTGAACATAGTGGCTAAATAATCCCACCGTGTTACATAAGGCAAATATTGTATAATTGTTCGATTTTCTGCTATTTTTTCCATCCCTCTGTGTAAATAACCCAATACGGGTTCACAGTCAATAACATCTTCACCATCAAGAGTAACGATCAGTCGAAGAACACCATGCATTGATGGGTGATGAGGACCCATATTAACTATCATGAGATCTTTTCTTGTAGCCGGTACAGTCATATCTTTTCTTCCTTAATTCATTATTCCATGAATTTATCAAACAAAGTTCATCAAAATGAAAAATTTCATAACTACTAATAACTAAAGAAAAAAATGCAAACCAACCTTCAAATTAACGAGTTTTTGACTCCCGAATACCTAATTGACCAATTAATTTCTTATAACGTACTCTATTTTTCTTTGACAAATAATCCAGTAGCCGTTGACGTTTTCCCAGAATTTTCCGTAGGCCCCTTTGTGATAAAAAATCTCTTTTATGTAATTCCAAATGTGAAGTGAGTTTCCGTATCTTATCCGTAAAACTGAATACTTGAAATTCAACAGATCCACAGTTTTTTTCTTTTTCTTGTCGAATAGCTAAGATGAATGCATTTTTGACCATAAAAAAACCAATTTTTCTATTTTTTTCTTTTCCGTGTATTTTACCGATCAGGAAAAATAATTATTATTATTATACCAGTTAGTTCCAGTTATTTGAATCTAGTACAAAAAAAATGGGATTTCTTCATATACACTACTTAAAATTGATATTAATTTTATCCAAATCAAATTACAAATTTGATTTGGATAGAAAGGGATGATACATTTATCAGAATGTAACATGGTGTATGTGTATATCTTTCGGTTTTTATCCACCGAATATGGCATGCGATAGATATATAGGAAATATACTATTAACTAATTCTGAATCGTGGATACATATGTATTCTTGACATACTGAAATGACTACCGTTATTGGTATCAAACCAATAACGATTCATACAAGCTAAATCTTCTAATCGATAATTGGGCCAAAGAAACGATTTGAATTTAATGAATTTATTTGCATCTGTATTAAGATGCTTTTCCCCGTTTAAAAATTGTCCCCAGTTTTTTATGTTGTTTTGATTGCAAAATAGTGGATTTCGATTCACAACATTCCAATTCCGGGAATTGAAACAAATTAAAATTCTAAATTCTCTACGACGTCTGGGAGATAGAATATTTTCAGGAACAAGGAAATCAAAATGATTTCTGTTTCTATTCACAAGCATATTGCTGTGTTGTGCAATGGATCCATCAAAATTCTTTTTTTCAACATATCCACTTTTTATTATGCATTTTCCATTAGTTTGGCGCTTATTCTTATCAACCAATGAAATACCTATGGTTTGATATATAATAGATTTTCCATCCTTTTTCATAGATAAACGAATTGGTTCGATAATAAATATTCCTCTTTTTATCAATTCTGTAAGAGTTAGGTCTTTCTGAATCAACATTACATCCAGATGCATCTCTCCTCTTTGAATTGAGGATATAGCAATTTCTCTTGGATCTATCAGTCTAAGTAGGAGACAATATACCTTGATATTATTGATCATTCTTTGATTCAAGGAATCATCCCATCTTAATTGAAAAAGCAAATATTTTTTCAGGAAGAAATCCAGTTCTGCTTCTTTCTTGCTCTTGAATTGTTTTTTCTTTCTACCTTTTTTAATGTCTGCTCCCGTATAATCTTCTTCAAGATTTTTCTTTTTGTTTTGTTTTCGTAGATCTGATACAAAATCTCCTTGACCTTGTTGTTTGTTTTTTTTTTGGTTGGAATTTTCTAATTCAAGATATTCTTTTTGATTAGCTAATATAGAAAGATTTGTTTTTTTATTTACGTCGATCTTTTCATTTTGACTAATATTTTTTTCATCGAAATGAAAATTAAAAATAAGTAATTTGATTGGTATGATCCACGGGTTAATCTTATACACATCAAAAAGTAGTACAAATTCTGGGAAAAACCAAGGTTCTAAATTTGATATGGTATGATATAACCTTTCTTGATTCATTCCTATCCAATCAAAAAAAATATTTTTTTGATTGGATGGGTTGATTTTGTGATGAATCGTAAAAGAAAAAGGATCCTTTTTTTCAAATTTTTGAGAATTTTGAGTTTCAGTTTTAGCATTTTTATGAATCTTGGTGCCGGTATGTGTATTGGCCCAGGTCTCAATATCGATATTATTTCTAATACAAAAATGGAGAATTCTACAATCAAAAAATTTTCTATCCATATTTTTGTCCATATCAATAATAGATCTTTTTTCTAGATAATCACTAATAGATATACTTATCAATCTATAAAATGATTCGGATTTAAGTGTATTTGTATTGAAATTATATGGAATTTTTTTGTCCTCTATTTGTAATGTTGATCCAGAAATATACGAGTCCTTACTATTCCCATAATTTATATATTTATATGACAAAAGATCATATCCATAATGTTTTTTCCATTTTTCTTTTTGACTTATCGATGAGTCCACTGCATAGTAATTTTGTTTCGTGTAATGAATTAATTGGTCTTTTTCTTTTTTATATAAATCTAATTTCATTGAGTCTTTCTTTTGAATCGTACGACATTGATTGACTCTATTTCGCCATTTTTTCGGTACTAAGTGATCCCACTTGGTCTGAGATAAATTGTATTGATAATGACCCCTTAACCAATTTTTCCATTTATTCATTCCAGACTTATGCATTTTTTTTTGCCTTGGTTTGGAATCAAATATTCCTCGTGTCGTACAATAATTCTTGATTATATCCCTAAGAAAAGGATAGGTGTGGTGATATTGAAGTACAAATTTCAAATGATACTTGTTAAGTAATTGATTTTGTGATAATTTGTAAAATACATAGGCTTGAGACAAAGAAGATAAGTCACAATTATTATTCCTAATATTTTGATTACTAATATTAGTATTAGAAAAATTCGAAAACGGATTTTTTATAGTCGAAATAAAGTTCATTGTATTTTGATTTGTTTTCTCAATTCCTTCTTGATTTGTTTCAGCGTTGGAAATGGATTTGTTGATCATTTTTTTTGTTGATTCAAAGAAAAGTTGTGCATTGATCCTTGGAATCTTAATGATACATAGTAATATATCCATGTATATTTTTTCAACGAAGGATTTCATAAAATAATGTGATTTACGTATTACTCGGATATTTTTTCTTTTGAATATTTGCCAAATATCCTTCTTCGATTCCGATCTTTTATCATCACAAGCTCGAACTATTTTTTTCTTGCCTTTTGTGATTCCTTCTATTTGAGTCCTAATTGTGATTGTCTTATTAGCAAGATCTTTCATTTTTGTTTCTATGAGTGAATAATTTTCATTTACACAATTCGCGGATCGAATTCGAATGGTCGATTCTCGGATAATCTTATTATTTATATTGGAATCTTTTTCGTTTTCATTCGATTCATATACTTTTACCTTTCTCAATTTCAATAAGAAAATGGGGTTTACTTTTTCAAGTTCTTTCATTATTAGGTTTATAACTAGAACTATTCTTGTTTTTTCTTTTGAAACTTTTAGAAAACCTTTTCTTCTTTCTTTGAAAACCCTTATAACTTGAAAAAATTGCCTTTTCGCTTTTCTCGTTTTTTTTTCGAGTTCGTTAAAAATGGGTTCAAAAAAAGAAGGTCGTTTTCGGGGAGACCCAAAAGGTAGTTCTGCTTCCCTTCCCCAGACTGTTAAAAAACAAAAATTGTCTTTTTTCTCCTTTTTCCTTATTTTCTGATCTCTATCTCTATGATGAGATCGTACTTTAGATCTTCGCCAAGGTTTCAGACAGAAAGGAAATAGAATCTTTATCTGAATACCGTCTGTTAACCAATTTTGGGGAAATTCTGTTTCTGATAATTGAACGCCATTATAGGTACATTTAACATGCATTTCTTTATTCCATTCCTTCAAATCCTCGTACCATTCGGGGAATTGCAATAATAACATACGACCGATATTTTTAGCTATTATCAATAAGGGTAATATAACGTATTTTCTAAGAAAAGATTGGGTTACTAACATGAAACCTCTTATTGCTTGAGTAAATATAAAGGTATCCCAAGCTTCTGATATTGCTATTCGTTCATTTTCTTCTTCTTTCTCTTCCTTTGTTTTCTCCTTTTCTTTTGTCTCTTCCTCCTCAAAATACGAAATTTGCAATTCTGGGTTTTCCCCTACCCAATTCCTAAAAATATGATTAATCATTTTAGAGATATCAAAAAACGAAAAAAAAAATGTTTTGTCTATGCGATCAAAAAAAAGTGGAGAATGCACATTTGCTTGAAACATTTCCCAAATAACTGTTTTACGTCTTTGAGCACGTATGGATCCTTTGATTATACCCCGGCGAAAATCCGATTGTTGTGAGTAACGTATCAAAGCCACTTCCTCTTCTTCATCATTAGTGCTATTATTACTAGTACTGGAATTAGTACTCTGACCGTTATCAGTATAAATTACCACGCGTTTGCCTTTTCTTGAACGAATTTCGGGATCTTCCGTCGATTCTTCTTCATTTTCTTCTTCCTCTTCTTCTAAATCGTCTGTCAATTTGTATGACCAACGAGAAACCCTTTTACTGATTTCTTCCATTCCAATAGATTTCCTTCTAATTGTTGTTAGATCGTTTGGATCAGTTGAAATTACATCGAATATAAATTTCAAAGATTTTGCTTGACTTTCTGAATCAATTCGTCGTGCGTGTCCAAAAGAGAATTCATCGATTGAGGTTAAGGAATTCCTAATCGAATTCAATACAAATTTCCCGCTAAAGCCAAACGTATTCTTTTGATGTTCTAATTCTCGAGAATCATTATGAAAGAGACCATGAATCTTATTTATCCAAAACATTTCTACGGAATCTGCTGTGGAAGTTATTAAATCGTTCATGATTGCACGTGAATCAAATTTTTTTATTGTTCCTCGATAAGGTCCATTCAAAAAAGGATCATACCTTTTTTGCAAGTATTCTTGTTCATTCTCATCATCGCATAATCTGGTCCTTTTTTCTAGCATATCTAAAGCAAGAGATCCTTTCTCTTTTTCTAGAATTTTGATTCGACTTATCAATTCATTGTTCAAGTTGTATTTTTTTTGTTCATTGGTATGAACCCAATAATTATACAAGTCCTCGTGGGATAGTTTTTCTGCCGCGTACAAAGAAATTTTTCGTTCTATCATTTCTGAAAAAGTCGATAAACTTGGTGGATATGTAAAAGATATTATTTGTTTTCCATCACTTGGGCATATATAAAAAAAATATTGTGACATTTCATTCCGTATAGCATTTTCAAATCGATCATTTTTTATATATCTATATGGTCGATTCCATCGTTTATAATCGAAAAGAAAAGTTACAATAGGTTTTTCAAACCAAAAAGAATTTTTTTCATTTTTCTCTTCTTTTTTTAAGTTAAGTTTTACCAATTCCCAATTATCTTGATGAGTATCAAGATAAAAATCCTCGTAGTCTGGGCTATCTTTGTCTTCTTCGTAAGTTGTTTCTACATCGTTTTCTTCTTTTCTTTCTCCCCTTTCTTCCGTTTCTGAGGTTTCTTTCAGTTTCTTAGTGACAATAGGCGACGGCATTCTGCCTAAATAGTAGACACAGGTGATAAATAAGAGAATACTAAAGATTCGAGCCATAGAATTTCTCAATTCTGACACAAGGTACTTATTATTAGATCGAATCGAATGATTTTGCCGTATCCAGAATAATACCAAGCCAACCCAT